ACAAAATTTCGAGTTAGCCAATGATCCAATCAAAGTAATTATTGGGACTATAGTATAAAACTTTTTTATAGCAATATCTATAATAAATGAATTTTCTAACATTTGACTCCTAACCACAGAAGGCTTTAGTCGTACACTTGAAAGATGGCCCAAAAAATCGAGGGAATGGTTGTATAATTGGTTTATATGAATCCTATCTGGTTGAGACCACAAGTCGAAATTATATTGCCAGAGATTTATAAGGTAATACTTCCATTTATTCATCAGAAGAGGAGTTCCCTTTAAAGCCAGAATAGCTTTTCCTTGATATCTGACATAATGTATGAAAAGGTCCTTGAAAACCCAGAGGATGGTGTGAAAATCATTACGAAAAACTACCAAAAAATGTTCTATTTTTCCAAAAAAATGTGTTCTCTCAAGAAAGGCGCTAGAAGATGTTGATCGTAAATGAGCAGATTGTTTACGGAGAAAGGGGAATATCGATTCGCATTCATATACATGAAAATTATATAGGAACAAGAATAATCTTCGATTCTCGTTTGAAAAAACAGAAATATATTTCTGTTTTTGAGTAATAAGATTATTCCAATTCTGAAACTCGTAAAGAAAGAATCGCAATAAATGCAAAGCGGGGATATCTTGTATCCAACAGCGAAGGGGTTGAATCAAAAGTTCCAGATGGATGGGGTGGGGTATTAGTATATCTAAGACATGATTTAAATGCGATAATTTATCCTCTAAAAAGGGAAATGCTGAATGAATTGATCGTAAATTTTTAGATTTTGCTATTTCTTTTTTCCCTTCTAGGGAAGATATTAATTGCAGTGAAAATGGAATTTCCACAATGATTGCACAGCCCTCTGATATCATTTGAGAATAAAAATGATTCTTATGATCCACAAATTTATGTTGTTGAGAATCATTATCAAAAATAACCAAAGGCTTCTGTTGATACATTCGAGTAATTAAACGTTTCACAATCAGTGAACTGAATTTATTGTCATAACCTAAATTATCGATAGAATCATAAAGAATCGATCCATTTAAACCATGATCATGAGCAAGTGCATAAATATACTCCTGAAATAGAAGTGGATATAGGAAGTCTTGTTGTCGAGATCTATCTATTGCTAAATATCCTTGTAACTCTTCCATTTTAAAATAGATTTTAACCAAGGGCAGGGGATTTCTTGGGCTATCATATCAAATGATACATAGTGCGATACAGTCAAAACAAGGTATATAGTAAAAAAAAAAAAATAAAAACCCTGGAGACAGATAAGCTAATCAACGGATTCCCCCTTTTTCCATCCAATTGCTTTGTGTTTGTTATTAGGATATGGAAATTGTTAGAAACCCTTTATTTTTGCAACCCGATCGCTCTTTTGACTTTAGAATCAATTCTGTTTATCAATATACCGTTTCCTCTACACATTCGCCTCCACTCTAGAAGAGGGATATAGTTAATAATTAGGATTCATAAAAAAAATAGAGAATCCACTTAGTATGGTTATGGGAGAACCTTTTTCCACATCAGGTACTAATACATTTTTAACGTCTAATTAGACCGGGAAATCATTCGAATTTAAGAACAGAAGCTCGTTGCTTTTTGTTTCCCTATAATTGGAGCCCTATGGCTCTATCCATTTATTTACTCGACCCACTAGTAATTTCTATTTTTGTACCGATCTAAGAATTCAAAAAATTTTGTACTGATCCGGTAAGGAGGAAGTACTCTTAGAGTTCTTCATTGATACGACATGCTGTTTTTTCCATTCGTTCCCTTTCAGGATCAGTCGTGGTCTTACAAACTCTACCAACGGTATGGACGAATTCGTTCCTTCATCCAAATGTGTAAAAGATTCTAGCCGCACTTAAAAGCCGAGTACTCTACCGTTGAGTTAGCAACCCGAATTAATGTAATTTTGGTGTGTAGATACGATCGGAATCAAAATAACGAGATTGGATTGCGCGACCCCATCAAAACATTAAACTAGAAACACAAGAAAAAAAAAAAAATAAAAATTTTAGATTTCTATAAGTAAAAGAAAAAATAAAACTTTTTTTTGGGGGTCGGAGATAAATAGATCTATTTATCCACGATGGAATTATATTTATTCCATACACTATTGTCAATATGAACGTCAAGAAAAAAAAAAAAAAAAAAACTTGTGTTGGATTGGCACTACATAGATAATAAAAAGTTTGGGTGAATAGTGGATAAAAGAAATAACTAAGGATAAGAAGAAAATCGTGAGTTTATTCAATATCCGTCAAGGTACAATAAGCAGGCTAGACTTTTTTCTTTTTTTGTGGAGTTTCAACCACCGGATTGAGGAGAATCCTATAATTTTAGGGATTCTCTTAGTTCATCTACTCACTCGATCTTTTTTCTATCCCTCCCATATCACATAGAAAATCTTTTTGTCGTTAATTATTTTTTTTTTTTCTATTTCAATACTTTTATTTCGTTTAATTTTTAATTAAATTAACGCGAGGTTACTTAAAAATCTCTGCCTTCTTTGAAATATCATGAACGGTTCCTGTAGGTTGAGCGCCTTTTTCAAGGAAATATAGAATAGCGGGAACGTTTAAATAAGTTTGACTCTTTATCGGATCGTAAAAACCCACTTTCTGAAGATCCCTTCCTTCTCTTCGAGATCGAACATCAATTGCAACGATTCGATAGATAGCTCATTGGGATAGATGTAGATGAACAATGCCCCCCTTAGAAACGTATAGGAGGTTTTATCCTCGTACGGCTCTATAAAGAATGAATTTCTATAGATTTAGAATTTATGTCTCTTTCTATTATAGAGTGATAGAATAGAGTGACAAATAGATCTCTAAAATCCTCAAATCAAATAAATTAGACTATGATTTGATTCGTTTATTCTTCTTCCTTCCCGCTTTTCCCCAAAAATCATTCGTACTTATAACTCAAGTTGGATAATTCTCAAAGAGTTAAAAGGAAACTCCTTAGAGCCTTGGCATTTCGTTTATTGAGCTGTCTCTAAACCTCTTTTTGTCTCGTTTCTAATAAAATTTTTTGATTCTTTAATTTGATTTGGCTCCAATTGAATTGTTGAGACAATTGAAAGGGCGTTTTCTTGTTACGAGATCCTTTATCTTTGTTTTGAATCATTGGGTTTAGACATTACTTCGGTGATCCTTAATCGTTTCAAAAAGGCAGCAACATACCTTTTTTTATTTCTTTCTATCGAAGAATCATACGAACGATTGATTCCCATGTGATACACTTTTGATCAAAATAGTTTTTCTCAATTCCAATAAAAATTTTTAATCCAAAAGTCACTTTTATAGGAATTGGATCCTTTCAATTTCTATATCAAAGATATACTTACGAAGTTGAAACAACTTATTGATTGACACTAACCCTAGATCCTTGCCTCTGAGAAATGAATCAATCATTTCTTCTCGAGCTCCACTGTGTACTATTTACTTACAACAGAACTAAAACTAAATAGGAGTTATAGTAGAACAGAACAAATTATGTCGAGTAAAAAGCACCTTATATAAAAATGATGGATACAAAAATCCACAACCGATCATGTCCTTCAAGTCGCACGTTGCTTTCTACCACATCGTTTTAAACGAAGTTTTACCATAACATTTCTCTCAATTGGAACCGGTATGGAATTGATTCAATATGGAATCATGAATAGTCATTGGCCCAATCGGAACATAGTAATGTAATCTATATTTTATTCTATAAGGTACGGGTGGATATTTATCTGGAGAAGTCTCAGGATTCTATTTTGTTAACCCCCTATTTTCTGAATGAAACATTTTAGAATTCGGGATCAAGAGGGAATTCACCCTATTTTTAAATAAGAAATATATAAAGTAACATAAGGAAGTTGGGGAATTATAGAGGTTTTTCTTTCACATTTCGATTAAGAATGCAGCAAAGTGAAATAAAACAAATTAAATCTAAATAAATATAGGACGTAAGGTTTATCTAAGTAACTTCAATATGACTATGAGCCAGACATGCATACGCGGAAGAGCCCATTCTTTTTTTGAATTATATTATACATTCATCCCCGTTCCCATCTTACCTCAATCACAAATAGAAGATTTAGAAAATTATTAAGAACATTCTTTAACTATATTATGATAAAACCGGGATGCTCTGGGACGGAAGGATTCGAACCTCCGAATGGCGGGACCAAAACCCGCTGCCTTACCACTTGGCTACGCCCCATTTTTCTTTTTATGAAACGCTAATAAACACTAATATCGGTATTGGTCGTTCGTCAATTCCCACCCCACTATGAATGCAATCCATTAGATTGTTGCTAGGATTTGACACGTGTAGTTGTAAAATTAAATTGAATTTGTTGATCATTATATAGAATTCAATTAAGATATTGTATGAAAGTATGGTTCCTTCTATTTTCGTGTGAGAATGTAAGGATTTTTGATTGGGTGCGTCAAAAAAAGCAGGATTTTTTTTTTCACTTTCTTAATTTTTCCCTTATATCGATAACTCAATCAAAATACAATTTATCCTCAAGAATGAAATGTTTTGTTATGCTTAATATCTTTAGTTTGATCAGTATCTGTCTTAATTCTGCCCTTCATTCGAGTAGTTTTTTCTTTGCTAAATTACCCGAGGCTTACGCTTTTTTCAATCCAATCATAGATTTTATGCCAGTCATACCTGTGCTCTTTTTTCTCTTAGCCCTTGTTTGGCAAGCTGCTGTAAGTTTTCGATGAGATCTTTAATTTGAATACTGTCCCATAAACATTCAGGATTTATTCACTAAAAAAAGAAATTCTAACAATTTATAAGATCAGATAAGTCTTATTTTAAGAACCCTCGATTCAAACATAGAAATTCTTCGATAGGCGCGATGAATCTGAATCATTTCATTTAATCATTTTGACCTTCCATTTCCAGTGAACAAGGACCTTAGTGGGTCCCCCACAATAACTAATTGTAATAATAAATTGGTGGGTATGAAAGATAATTT